TCTTACACTACCTCCACTAACGTAGGGTCTACTGACTCCGTCTGGAATTAGATTGGATAGGCTGATGGGAAATCCATTTAGGGGTTGTGGAAAGGACTGAAGATACTTTGTATCCATACTTACGAGAGACTCCGAGTACTCAAACATTCAATCAGGATGGTTGGTCGGCTCTTATCTTATAGAATAACAGAGTAAAAGGCAAAGTCAAAAAAAAAAAAAGATTTCTTTGGTCGTGTAGGGAGATTACAAAAAAAATGTATGTAATAATGGTAGTGATGTCTCCCCATTCTTTCACAGAAAAAAAGACAGTAAGGCTTAGATCAAATAGGAAATATAGGTATCCAATAGATAGTTATCTATCTTGATGGTATATATATTTTTTTTTGCTATTTTTTGCTTATGAAAGAAAGGTAACAAAACAAACAATAGGTCTTACTATTCCCACATGCTCTATTAGGAGCATTCCTTTGCTATTTTCAAGGAAAAGGTGTGTGTATCGTATTTTTACTTAATACTTCCCAATTCTACCAGAAATCCTATAAAGAATCTGTTACGAGTGGATTCATTGAATTGGTTCATCAATAGCCTTAAGTCAGAATCCTATTTTGACTCTGCGCCGTTGATTCAACTATGATTATTGATCAATAATGGAATAATTCCTTCATAGAAATAGGAGATATAATTCACATGGATATAGTAAGTCTCGCTTGGGCTGCTTTAATGGTAGTCTTTACATTTTCCCTTTCACTCGTAGTATGGGGAAGGAGTGGACTCTAGGTATATTAATAATTGATTGAGTAATCGATTGAGTAATCGAATTGTATCAATTGTTTAATTGATCGTTTTGCGAAGCTTTTTTTTTTTTTTAAGCTTGTCTCTCTTTCAAAATTCTACTGGAAAGACAATAATGAATAATAACCATTCGATCAAACAATGAATGATTACTATAGTTTAGTTGTATTTCAAAACTCAAATCTACGCATGATAGGAAATTTTTTCCAACCGAATTCCTCCTAAATATTCTATTTGGATAAACCAGTTCTTACCAGAATTATGGATATTACAATGAGAAAAAATCAATCCCTAGTTTTTTCTTTATTTGTTTCTCTCTTTCTTTACTTTCACTGTTCTAAGAACAAATCGTTCTGCTATTAGATTACGACGATACTTACTTTCTACTGGAAGTGACTAGTGGTTGTCCAAAGAGGTTCTACACATAATAAAATTAGATCTTTCTTCCGCTGAGCGATCCACCACATATCACACATTTAACATTTTAGACTCCTAGAGATTTCTTTATGCTTTTTTGACTCATCTCATGTCATGTTTAAGCATGAAAAATGGTCCGAGTCCCCTTTACAAATCTACTTCCTTTCAAAACCTGAAGAAGTTACCATAGAACTTCGTAAATGATCTGTTAATGCCTCAATCAATGACTTCTTGGGATGGGAAATAAAAAAAAATTCCTTGGTTTTGTTTTCTTTTGCTATAGTATATTCCCATACTATTCTTCCTCTATTGATTCTTTCGATGGATCCCGGAACCTATATATAAAATTATAAGAAACCTAGGAATTAGAAGAATTGGCCCTCGATTATTTTGGGTTGATCGAAATCGAGTGGATGTAGCGAAAAAAAGAAATAGAATTAGACTGCTATTTCGATGTACTAGTCTACTATTTAGATTAGATGTACATCTAATACATCATATACATACATATTGTAAATTGATCTATATAAACCCTCCATTTAGATAAAGTCTATATCTGTATACAAAACTATATATGATAATATCATTGTATACAATATTAGATAATATAAAATACTCTAAAGTGTGGTAGAAAGGACTATATATAGTCCTTTCTACCACACTTTATGATTCCAACCAGATCATTTCATTTAAGACTTGGAATTTTATTCCAATCCCTTTCTTTCATTTCTTCAATCATTGAAAAAAGGATTGATAAGAACTAATAATTCAGATTCAAATTAATCATTTTGACTGACTGTTTTTACGTAGATAATAAGTAAAAAAGCAGTAGGAACTAGAATGAACAGTGCAGTAGCAATAAATGCGAGAATATTGACTTCCATAATTTCATTATTTCTTTTTTTTTTCTTCGCAATAACTCGGGATGTAATCCCATAGAGATGAGAAATTTAACTCCTGTAAATTCATTGGGCTGAATTGATCCTGATGATACTGAATCGGATCAATATTATGAATAACAAGATTATGAATAACAAGATCTGATCTATCAAATCGATTCATCGTCGAGAATTGAATAGTATAACATAGGAAAATCCTTTATCCATACTAATTCCGAAATGGGATTTTTATTGGATCAGGAATCCCATTGCATTTTTCATCCTCTTCCACTTTTTCTTTTCTATAACCTACTGTCTTCCTTATCTTATACAACTCTCCTTCCTGTGTATTATACTTACAATTATGAGGTAGTAATAGATTGTTTACAATTAGTTATTGAGGATACACAACCAAAGTCAGAACTAGAAAAGGTGTGGTTTAACCTGAAAAGTACTCCGTCGAGGTAATTATGTTAAGTTCATTGTCCATCGTACAATAAACGAATACAATTTGTGTATGTACTCCCGGTAAAATAGGATCACTCTACTCCATTTCATTGATCAAGAACAATCGAAAAAGAAAGTAAGACGAGGATGGTATCTCTTAAAATACTGAATATAGTAATACCACCGATTGGACTAATGTACATATGATATGTCTCTCCTTTATCAATCGGAAGTAGTGGAAAGATTTGCAATTCCCGTATCCGTATTTGTGTGATGATAAATGCGAAATAAAAAACAAAAGAAATAAGGATCCCCACTGGGGATTAGATCTTGCTTCCTGTCCCCCTTTTCCGTGAAAAGAGAGAGATGAATTGATAAATTCACCGGATCCTAGTTCGGGACTGACGGGGCTCGAACCCGCAGCTTCCGCCTTGACAGGGCGGTGCTCTGACCAATTGAACTACAATCCCAGCGAAGTGTATGTCATACATATTCTTAATGTTACATATTCTTAATGTAATAATAAGAACATTCTAGTCCTAGTCGTCGTATTGTAAGAAAGACAGGAATGATATACTGATATCATATAATATGGGCTATAGTAAGAGTGACACGGATTACTAGTAACCAATAATTATTTTACTGCCAAAAGTGGATAATCAATCTTTCAATGAGAAAAAAGAACTAAACTCTTTTGTTTGCTTTTCATGATACTTTACTTAATTAAGTAAAGTATCATGAACTAGATCCTTAGAAAGATCAGAAAGAGAAAAATAGGGATAGGGAAAAAAAATTGACTCTTTCTCTTTATTTCTTTTCTACGGATTAGGCATTTCCGTTTATGGAAGACAAATTGGTTATATCATATTCATGGAGCGGTGAATTATTGGGCCGAGCTGGATTTGAACCAGCGTAGACATATTGCCAACGAATTTACAGTCCGTCCCCATTAACCGCTCGGGCATCGACCCAGGAAGAATTCATTCTAGACTTATAGATAATCTATGATCAACTTCCTTTCATAGTACCCTACCCCCAGGGGAAGTCGAATCCCCGCTGCCTCCTTGAAAGAGAGATGTCCTGAACCACTAGACGATAGGGGCATATACGCCCGACCGTCATCATACTATGATGATAGTATGAGCAGTTTTTTGGAATTGTCAATATAGTCTAATGGTATGACTAGATCCAAAAAGTCTTTCCTACTTTTATGTTATGATTTTATAGAATTTTTTTTTTTCAAAAATTCAAAATAAAAATCTTATCTACTTTTGGAGTAAATCCAATTTATTGTTCCTGAATGAACTCCTATGCATATACGTATATATTATGTACATATAGTACATATATACATATATACATACATGCAGTAGACTCATAATGGAAAATCAAAATATGGAAAATAAAAATGGCTAATTCATGAATTGAATAAAACGGCCCTTTTAACTCAGTGGTAGAGTAACGCCATGGTAAGGCGTAAGTCATCGGTTCAAATCCGATAAAGGGCTTTTTTTCCACTAAACTCAAGTTTTAGCCTTCGTTTTTCAGCGGAAAATATCTCTATTATTTTTTCTAAAAAGAAAAGGATAACCACCATTATAATGAATTCTGATTATTCTGACTTATAGTTAAGTTAGGAAGTTGAACATTTATTGATTAGCAAAATGACTAATTGCACGTATTAGGAGTAGTCCCCCTGTAGTGACATAGTAGTCCTCCTCATGTCTCATTATTCACAAATTCTTTGTCCTGGGACATAACAGAAATAATACTCTATATATCCAATTCCTATTATTAATCGACAAACCAAGGTGTTCTTATTTCTCCAATGTTCTTATCACACCCACTATCAAATTCTAAATAAAGAAAAAGTAAGTGGACCTGACCCATTGAATGATGACTATATCAGCTATTCTGATATATAAATTCGATATAGATGAAATTGTATAAGCAGATTTCTTTTTATTTCCTTAGACCACGCAAAGCAAGAATTTGTCGATATTTACGATTTAATCTTCTTGTTACTGGATGCTCCATAGAAATAAATCGCTATTTTTTTCTTCTACAAAGTTGATTTCGAAAATCTATTTTTCAATATCTTTCCTTGATTTCAGAATCAGATATTGTTTTGTTCTTCCGCCAATGCAATAGAGAACGAATGCGAGAAAAGGACTTTCATTTCCAGCCTACCATTATTTAATATTAAATTTTGTGGCAGGAAAAAATAGGAAATTTTCTTTTATTTTGGTTTGACCCGTTAAAAGATATACTCTGAAATATGAGTCATAGGACAATTCAGGATTCAAATGGTTTGGTTATAAAATAAATGGTTATATAGTATAAGGACTAATCGAATCGAGCTCATGGATTTACCATGGATTTACCTAGGTTGGTTTGTGGCCCAATAGAAAAAAAAAGAATTTGTATATTCGAAACCCATTGTAAAGGGGCATTGAACGAGAAATC